CAAAGCATAAGAACTCAACGGGATCCCCCTCGAATCAGACAAGGAAAGAGGGGATAGGTCCCGTTGAGTTCTTAATAATCATAAAATAATCATAAATAATTATAATATTTTTTTTTTATAAGTGGTTCAAAAAAATACACATTTGATTGATGTTTTGAAAAATGCACTTAATTAATTGATTCAGAACATCTTTTACTCAAAAGTATCTCTGAATATTTTAAAAATTAAAACAAAGAAGGAATCACTCAAGTTCCGTTTTTTGGATGACTCCCAATTCTATATAATTCTATATATAGATAGTATAGATTTCTATCGATTAGATATCCTGAAACCCTTTCTATAGTAATAAAATATCTATACTAAACTAATAAAATAGAACCTCACTTTATTTAATCTTAATCTAATATTTAATCTAATCAAAGTTTCCTTTTTTTTTTCTATTTTAAAAGTTCATTGAAATTGAAGAAGTTCTATTTGTTCAATAAATTTGCCTATATTTTTGTTTGTCCACTACTTAACATGATAAATAGAAAAAAAGATTATGATAAACCCCGCCAAAAATGGAATCTAAGAATAGGAGTTGTTGACGAATAAGATCAACAATCCTATTTAATTCGACACAAGAAAGGGTTGTGTAAAATCCCTTTTGTCAAAGACTAGGCGATGCACAACCCCCTCCCTAAACCCTTTGTTCCTTTCATTTAGGCTTTGGTTTATATTCTCCGGTTATTTATCTTTTGTTTTGATTCTATTCAAATAGAAAACTAAGGATTCATTCTATATCACTTCGATTTGGATCGAAAAAACAAATAAAAGATAAGTCAAATTAATATAGTCTTTTTCACAATATACACATCACGACCAGTATAAGTAAGTAATTCCCGAAACCTGAAAAAAGAAACAAACAAAATTTTTTTGATCATACACAATTACATAATATAATTGGCAACAAAAGTTTATTTCTTTTTATATATAATTTGATGTTGAAAAATCCGCGGATCTAGAAATTCATTTCGGACAATTGAACCTTCTCAAACTGTTTCTTTTTAAGAACCAAAAAGATTTGTGCCAAAATAACGGATGCCAAGAAGAGCAAAAGGCCTTGGACACGTGATGGATCTTGAAGTACTACTTCGGCATCCCCCTGACCAAATCCGCCCACATTAGGATTACTCGTTAATGGTTGATCAAGTTTGATGGATTCGCCTTCAGAAACAAGAAGTTCCGGCCCTGGAGGGATAATATCAACCACTTGACGCCCATCCGATGCCTCAACTATGGTTATTTCATACCCCCCTTTTTCTTTTCGTATAATTTTGTTTACTATACCCGCTGCTGTAGCATTATAAACATTATTGTTACTCTTGCTCCCGTCGGGATAAATCTGACCCCTTCCTCTGTTCCCGCCTACATATATGGGATATTTTAAGAAGTGAGCATCTTTCTTAGTGGCAGGATCCGGGGAAAGAATAGGAAAGGTGATTTCACTATATTTCTGACCAGGAACAGGACCTATCACAAGAATATTTTTTTTAGTAGGGCGGTAACTTTGAAAAGACAGATTTCCTATCTTTTCTTTAATCTCGGGTGAAATACGATCGGGCGGGGCTAGTTCAAACCCCTCGGGTAAAATAAGAACAGCCCCCACATTCAAAGCTCCTTTTTTACCATTAGCAAGAACTTGTTTCACTTGCAGATCATAGGGAATTCGAACAACTGCTTCAAATACAGTATCCGGAAGTACCGCTTGTGGAACCTCGATATCCACGGGTTTATTAGCTAAATGGCAATTGGCACATACAATACGGCCGGTTGCTTCTCGTGGATTTTCATAACCCTGCTGTGCAAAAATGGGATAGGCATTTGAAACGGGTGCCTGAGTTATTATATATATGATGAGCGATAGGGAAATGGATCGAGTAATCTCTTTCTTTATCGACGAAAAGGTTTTTTTAGTTTGCATGGTCCAATCATTGATCCCGAAAATTTATACAATAAAAGTAGGTAGGTCGCCAATAGAGTTGCCTACCTATAATTTTGATATTTACTGAAATAATTTTTCTGAAATATTGGAGAAATCCCTTTACTGGGTAGAAATAATAGGTACAATTTTCAATGTTTTGCTTATGTACAAAGTAACAAACAAATATTATAATTGGGCCGTTCGATCATTTTTCAGTCATTCATTGAATGATAAATCACTACAAGTGAAGGAGATACACGATTTAAATAACGAAAGATCCAATATTTAAAAATTGTATCTAAAATGACTGGAAAAGTAGAAACAAGACCAGATATAATTTGATCATTATGAGCAAATCCAAAATCTTTGTAGACAGAGCCAATCATTAATTCCCAACCGTGGGGCGAATGGAATCCTATACATAAATCAGTTAATAAAAGAATAGAAAAAGCCTTTATTGTGTCGCTTAAGTTATATAGGAATTCTTGAACCCAAGAGTTAAGAATAACAAGTTCTTCATTACCTATAATAGAATAACCACTTAGAATAACGAAACAGATTATATTTGTCGAGAAATGTAAAATTGTATGGATACGATCCTCATTGTGCATCTTGATCAATTGGGTCGTTTCTTTGTAGATTTCGACGCGAAGCTTTTGTAAATGCGTTTCTGGGTATTCCTTTATCATTTCCTCCAAACGAAGGAGTTCCTCTAAGTCTATGAATTTTTTTAGAATACTCTTTTCTTGAATATCATTCAAAAAAATTTCGGATTGCCTAATATTCCACCAATTAGTAATCCAAGATTCCAGACTTTTTTTAAATGAGAGAGAGATCCACCAAGGCAAAAATACTATAAATGCAAGATATAGAAGGGAAATAAATACTTTCTTTTTTGCCATTTTTTCGTCTGTGAATTTTTGAAGTTTTAATGAACTCACCCCATGCGTCGACTCTATATGATACTAATATTTGTATCAAGCATAAGTTATATCCCAACCCAAGCCATCGAGCCCATTAATCTATTTCGAAATTTTTATTTGTGATGCAGTAGAGTGGTTAGGTTAGTCCTTGAATCTAGAAAAAATACAGAAATAGAATAAGAAAGAGTTCGCTTCAAAGTAATATTAGTTGGATTTCGAAACGAAAGAACTCCCGTTTTATTAAAAAAAATGTCAAATATTTGAAAAAAAAAAATGATGGACACACAAAATTTCGTTTTAGAGTTGCTTCATATACGTTTACTTTGGCTTGAATAGGCAGGCATTCAGAACAAACTTCCGTTAAGTTATGGTATAGAAAAAAAGAGAGTTCTTGAGTTTTTTCCCTTTTGCAAAGTATTCATTTTTCAGTTCCTTTTTTCAAAATACTTCAATTGGTACGCGCAAGAAATAGGCCAATTCAGCAGCTTTTTGCTCAATTTCTCGTGGAGTCAAATTCTCATCAGTACGTGTCAAGGGAATGGCCCCCTGGCCTCTGATTTCCATATAAAGAACCCGACGAGCAAAAAGACCCTCTTTATTTTCTATTCTGATAGACTGAATATCTTTCATAAGGAATCGCAGGAATATGCGACGGTTTTTTCCAGGAAATCCCCAACGAAAAATACACACTATGCCCTCTTTTATATCAAATCGATCATAACCACTACCTACATTCCACGAAATTGTGCACCACAAGTAGGAGCTAATAAAGAGACCCGCGATCCCATAGAAAGACATCACGATACCCTGTGGAAAAAAATTTATTTGCTGAGAAGGAAACAAAGATATAAAATTCCTACCAAAATAACTGGAGGTTCCAACCAATACAAACCCTAATGAACCTAAAAAAAGAATGAGGGCCCAACCGAAATTACTTATTTTTCGAGATCCCGCTATAAGTTCTATCCATATACGTTCTGATCGCCAACTCATACTCTCACTAGACCTAGTTGCATTTTATTGGAATTGGAAGAATAACAAAAAGAAATTTTAGTTTACTTTTTTTTGTTTCCGAAGTAACTCTCATCAACCAGCACTACTATAGATGTGAAACTTTTATTTTAGAAAAATTCATCGAATTACTTAGATCCAAACTAAAATAATAACATCTCTTTCGTATGATTTCCTATAGATATCCACATATAGATATATTCACTTTACATTTCCGAAACTCTCCCCGCTACCGATCCATTTGAAATTGTTATAATTAATTTACCCATATATCATGTTTACACACATACATAAGAGTTTATGCTCGAAAGAAGCCAGATGTTATACCATATTCTACTAAATAGATAGGGGTGTTATGATCAAAGTAAGTCTTGAAAAAAAAAAATGGATACAGAGTTGTCCCTATAGTATCTAAAAGATTTTGTTTTTTTGAACATGAAGAAATAAAGAAACCATTGCAATTGCCGGAAATACTAAGCCCACTAAAGGCACAAAAATAGAGGGAAAGCTGTTGAGAGTTATCATTGAGTGGGTACCTCGATTTAATATTTGTACCTGTTATTTTTATTTATTGCTTTATATTTTATATTACTATTTTTATTTTTTTATTTTAACCTTATATTCTTATTAAAGATATTTTATAATTCATATATATTCATATATAATAATTATATTTATATAATATATATATATATTATATTTTATATATAGTAATTATACCTAAGTGAGTATATACTTAAATAAGGAATATATAAGTAAATAAGGAATATATAAGTATATGTTTTAATAATTTTTTTTTTGAATAAATACTTATAAAAAAATGTGTAAATAAACGGACTTATTCACCCTTCTACACGTTTCTACACGAAATATATGTATGTACCTTTTTTTATTCCTATTTTTAGTTATTTTCGTGCTCTTGTCTTATAATTTAATAATTTTCATTTCAAAAAATTTATTCCGTTTTATTAATTATTAAATTAATAAATAAATTAAAACTCTACTCTACAGTTCTACTTAAATCTAAGTTTGATCCAAAGGAAAGAAGGCGTGTAGCCGAAATAATTCACTCAGAACATCCTTTAAAAGATTACGTGGTACGA